AAATTGCATTGAATTTTTTTTAATTCTTTTTTTTTAATTCTTTGAATTTCAATTTAACAATGTAATAATATTAATATTCAAAAATGTCTTGGATTGACACGACATATCTAATCTACATAGCTAGAAAAAGAATAAAAGGAAAAATTGAAAAAAAAAACTATCGGCTTTTTGAGTCCATAATATATTTCATCAATCTAAGTAGAATAAGCAAAACGGATTCCTTGATGGTTAGTCTAGTTCCAATGAAAACTACACAATTGAAGAAACTGTCCGAATTTGATATTTAGAAGATCAATAAACTAAAGTTTTGTCTTTCATTCTAGATGATCGGAGTTAATGGAAACAGTGCTAAATAAATACGAATACAGCAGGTAAAGGGAGGAAATAAAAAAATTAAGTAGATAAAAATTATACAAAGTTATATACAAATTGCTACCCCCCCCCCTAGGTATTTCTTTAATTGAATTTCATTTGATTAGACGAAAGTTCCTTAAAAACTTCCGCTTTCTTTAAAAGATTCTGAACAGTTCCTGTGGGTTGAGCACCTTTTTCAAGGAAATATAGAATAAGGGGAACATTTAAATAAGTTTGGTTCTTCATTGGATCATAAAAGCCCACTTTTCTAAGATCTTTTCCTTCTCTTCTGGATCGAACATCAATTGCAACGATTCGATAGACGGCTCATTGGGATAGGTGTAGATCAACAATACCCCCCCTAGAACCGTATAGGAAGTTTTCTCCTCGTACGGCTCGAGAAAAATGATTTGATTCGAGGTTTTGTCTATGTATGTAATTCTCATAAATTAAATGACAAACGGCCTATAAAATCAATTAGACTATGATGTCTTTTTTTTTCTTTTTGAAAAGGAAAAAATAAACCATTCGTACTCATAACTCAAGTTGGATAACTCTCAAATAGCTCAAAGAAAAAATCTTTAGTCAATTTCATTTATTGAGTAGTCTTTACCCCCTTTTGTTTGTCTCATTTAAAGTTCTATTTGAATTCTTTAATCTGATGCAGTTATTCATACTAGTGAAACAATTCAAATGGTGTTTCCTTGTTCTTAGATCCTTTATGCTTATTTTAAATCATTAGGTTTAGACATTACTTCGGTGCTTCGGAATCCTTTCAAAATGGCAGCAACATGCCCCTTTTGATTGCTTTCTAGCAAAGAATCCTATGGTATGGACAATCGATTCCCCTTTGATACACTTTATAATCGAAAAAGTTTGATCAATTCCAACAAATTTTGCTTTTGAATTGGAAATTTGCTAGGATTGGATCCCTTCGATTTCTATATATGGAAGATACATTTACGAAGTTGTTCCAATTGATTGATTGGCATTAACCCTAGATCCTTGCCCCCGAGAAATGAATTAATCCTTTCTACTCGAGCTCCATCGTAGACCATTTACAACCCAACAAAAATGAAGGGTTCAAGTGTAACAGAACAAACAATGTCGAGCCAAGAGCACCCTCATTCCTAGACAAATGGAAAATGGTGGATGTAAAAATCCACAACGGATCGTGTCCTTCAAGTCGCACGTTGCTTTCTACCACATCGTTTCAAACGAAGTTTTACCATAACATTCCTCTAATTTGGAACCAGTATGGAATTGATTCAATTATGGAATCATGAATAGTCATTGGTTCAGCTGTCCATAGATATCAGAATCTAGACTTTTTCTTCTATATCTGATATGTGGAAACGATTTTTCTGAAAAAGTCTTAGCAAGACAGCATTTTTAACATACATAAATAAACTAAGATATAGATCCTAGAACGAAATAGAAATAAAATATAGAAACGAATAACTTTAATGAATCTGCATTTTCAAATGATTCTATAGGATAGATTAAACTATTTCCTACTTTTTCAAAGATTCCACTTAAAAGGAACCATTAAAAATATTTTTTAAAAATAGTTCTATTTGAAATTGACAAAGTTTCCTGTTTACACATCATTATTTAATTTGATTAAATTTAAAGAAAATTGGACAATAAAAAAAAGAACCTCTGATCTTCATAAGAAGATAAGTCTTTCTTTTTGAATTGACTCATCACTGATTCTATTTTAAATAGATCAAAGAAACGAAGAAATAACTCTCATTTTTTTTATACATCTCATGAAAAAAAATGATGTAAGTTAAGATTTGAATCTCTATTCTTTTCATCTGATATCACAATTACGAAAATAAAAATTGTAAAAAATAGGGAAGGGTTTTCGTATCTTTCAGATAGACTAAGCAGTTGTCACTGTTATAGATTATAGATATTCGATAATATGGAATTTAAATCATTTCAATTTCAGTTTAAAAAATTTAAGGATTACAAATCTTTTTCACAAAAGCCACAAAATTATTGTCATTGAAATAAATGATACATACCATATAAGCTAACCACCGTCTCGTTTTATATCATTATATGTATGTTGTTTAACTTTAAGATAGGAAGATAGGGGTGCAGAATATTGCAATAATCGACTCTTGTCATAAAGTGAATAAAAGGGATAGGATAAATCCCCCAGGCTCAATCGTTACATAGATTTCCAATTTTTGACTAGAGCTAGACATGAAATACCTAAATAAGATTCAAAAACATATTTATACATACCAGAACATAATTTATACATACCAGAACATATTTATATATAATTTATATATATAATATTATATATGATATATGATATATGGAACTTTGTTTTTAATGAGATTCGAAGAGATGCAGATTATTAAATTAATATGGATCGACTCCTATCCACTCTTCCACTTATTCTATGGGAATAATGGAGCATAAAAAAATGGATATGCGCTGGGACGGAAGGATTCGAACCTCCGAATAGCGGGACCAAAACCCGTTGCCTTACCACTTGGCCACGCCCCATTTGAATTTATAATCTACACCAAGAAACAATAATATTCGTACTGGTCGTTTGTCAACTGGAGTCCAAATATCTATATATCGATAGAATAAATTGGTACTAGAATTTTGATACATATAGATATAGAATTGAACTGAATTTATTGATCATTACATAGAATTCAATTAAGATATTGTATGAAAGTATGATTTCTTCTATTCTCCTTTGAGAATTGGAGGATTTTTGATTGGGTGGGTTCAAAGAAAAAGAAGGATTTTTTGTCTACCTTACTTACTTTCTTCCTTGTTCCTTCTATCAAAAACTCAATCAAAATGCAATTATCTCCAAGAACAAAATGTCTGTTATGCTTAATATCGTTAGTTCGATCTGTATTAATTCTGCCCTTTATTCGAGTAGTTTTTTCTTTGGCAAATTGCCCGAAGCCTATGCTTTTTTGAATCCAATCGTAGATGTTATGCCAGTCATACCTCTGTTTTTTTTTCTCTTAGCTTTTGTTTGGCAAGCTGCTGTAAGTTTTCGATAAGATCCTTAATAATAATATCCTAGAAAATCTAGAAAATGCACGATTTCTTCGAGCAAAAATGATAACAATTGATAAAATCAGATAAGTTTGAGAGTATGAACCTTCGATTCGTACATTTAAATTCTTAGATAGTCACCATAAATCTGGCTTACCCCCATTTCCTCATTTTTGACCCTTTTTCCAGTGAAAGACCCTAACCCTATAAATTAGATTAGGGTCTCCCCCAATATCTAATTTGGATCTAAACGAAAATTTTTTGTTAATGCAAAACAAATGGATTTGTTACAATACATTTCTAGAAAAAAATTCATTTCCTGGTGTCAAAATAGTCTATGTGGTAGAAAAATGGAAGATCTATTCTCTTTTTTTTTCCAAAAAATAATCTTGGAGATTTGTAATGCTTACTCTGAAACTCTTCGTTTATACCGTAGTGATATTTTTTGTTTCTCTCTTTATCTTTGGATTCCTATCTAATGATCCGGGACGTAATCCTGGACGTGAAGAATAAAATCCAAGGGTTTTCCTTGGTTAATTTTTCAATTTTATTAGCATTTTATATATTCTACGTGTTTAACTCAGATTTCCAAAATTGGAAATTGAAATAAATAAATCAACGGAAACGGAAAGAGAGGGATTCGAACCCTCGGTACGAATAACTCGTACAACGGATTAGCAATCCGACGCTTTAGTCCACTCAGCCATCTCTCCCAATTGAAAAAGATAATTATTAGATTATACATAATGTAAGGAGTCTTTCTTTCTCTTCTTTCTCTATTCTATTATATATAGAGAAATCCACAAATCACGAATTTCTTTTTTCTAAAAGAGGGGCGCGCCAACAATCGAATTAAAGAAAAATAAAGAAGACCCTTTGTTTTATTTGAAAGGGCCTTCTTATTCTGATGGCCCGGCTAGGTACTGACCAGGTCGGGCCCTTTTTTTGTTCCAACGAATTATAGATAATTAATGATTTATCTTATTTGAAAACAAAAAGATTTGTTTTTTTATTATATTCAATTGAATATTTTATATTCAAGCAACAAAAAAAAGAAGAAACATTATTTACATTCTTTTTCTTGTTGTATTTTCATTTTCCGAACTAAAAAAAACTATTGATTCTTATACAACGCATTTTTCTGTTAGAATTTGAGTGTTTTTTTTGATCCGTATCTATCTTCTTCAGCAAAAGATAAATCTTTAGTTATTTCATTTAAATTAAATGAAGCCCCTTTTCCGAATCTCATTCAATTTGGATCTTCCCACGAAAAAGTTCAACACTCTCATTTTGATGATTCTTTGATGATCCTATCTTGATTATGCTCAATTAGCTTGTTGGACAAAAGGTCCGTTTGTATACAATAATCATATTGTAGCGGGTATAGTTTAGTGGTAAAAGTGTGATTCGTTCTATTAACCCTTTAATAGTTAAAGGGTCTTTCGGTTTTATTCATATTCCGATCAAAAACTTTATTTCTTAAAAGGATTGAATCCTTTACCTCTCAATGAGAAAGTCGAGAAAAAATACGCATTCTCGCAATTTGTATCCATGAGTCACTTATAAATTGCAAAGTTGGATTATGAAATTGCGAAACAGAA